TCCCTAGGTAATCTATTATTGACAACTTCTTCTCAACTTTTTTCGTTGTAAGGGAATACTATATTCTAGATTCATACCTTCTCTCAAACAAGAGAAAGAAACATCAAATTATTTTAAATTTATTCATAGATATTCACGATATGCTCCCTATGGTAACTGGGTTCATGAATTATGGTCAACAAACAGTACGAGCTGCAAGGTACATCGGTCAAAGTTTCATGATTACCTTATCCCATGCGAACCGTTTACCTGTAACTATTCAATATCCTTATGAAAAATTGATCACATCAGAGCGTTTCCGCGGTCGAATCCACTTTGAATTTGATAAATGTATTGCTTGTGAAGTATGTGTTCGTGTATGCCCTATAGATCTACCCGTTGTAGATTGGAGATTGGAAACGGATATTCGAAAGAAACGATTGTTTAATTACAGTATTGATTTTGGAATCTGTATATTTTGCGGTAACTGCGTCGAGTATTGTCCAACAAATTGTTTATCAATGACTGAAGAATATGAACTTTCTACTTATGATCGTCACGAATTGAATTATAATCAAATTTCTTTGGGCCGGTTGCCGACGCTAGTAATTGGGGATTACACAATTCGAACAATTACGAATTCGACTCAAATAAAAATAGCTACAGGGAAACCCCTTGACTCAAAAATGATTACCAATTACTAAGGTTCGGTTTTGATCTAAAGGGGGGGGCTTCTTTCATTTTGCTTGGTCAATAACTAAAAATCCTAGCTATTGATTGGTGAGAATCACGTCTTAATTTGAATTGTAAATTGATTCATATACCGCGATGAGTTCGAAACATAAAATTTCGTCTTTCAGATTCGGATATAGAATGGAATTTGTCCAATAACAGTATATACGTCTAAGAGTATCTACATCAATTCACACCCATTAGAATTTAATTCTATTAGGAACGTAAACGCATTATATAAATAGGGTAATTTCTTTTTTCCCGGTTCGGTCAGGTCAATAAGGTCGCGAAAGATTTCGACTTATTTATTTATTATTTTACATATAATATTAATATATAATGGATTTACCTGGGCAAATACATGATTTTCTTTTAGTATTTCTGGGATCGGGTCTTATACTAGGGGGTCTGGGAGTAGTATTACTTACCAATCTCATTTTTTCTGCCTTTTCATTGGGATTGGTTCTTGTTTGTATATCCTTATTCTATATTCCATCGAACTCTCATTTTGTAGCTGCTGCACAGCTCCTTATTTATGTAGGAGCCATAAATGTCTTAATCATATTTGCTGTGATGTTCATGAATGGTTCAGAATATTACAATGATTTCCATCTTTGGACCGTTGGAGATGGGGTCACTTCACTGGTTTGTACAAGTATTTTTGTTTCATTAATTACTACTATCCTAGACACATCATGGTACGGGGTTATTTGGACTACAAGATCAAACCAGATTATAGAACAGGACTTGATAAGTAATGGCCAACAAATTGGGATTCATTTATCAACAAATTTTTTTCTTCCATTTGAACTCATTTCTATAATTCTTTTAGTTGCTTTAATAGGTGCAATTGCTATGGCGCGTCAGTGATTCAGTGAAAAAAAAATATTTGTAATTAGAAATCAAAATAAATCTAAATTAATAAGAAATAAGTTGTTTTATTCCATCTATATTTACTTCAATTCTATTTTTAATTCTATTTTTTAATTTTTCACGTATAAAATAAAAATGTTTTTAGTTCGATCTATTTACTAACACCTACCTTTGTTCTTGTTATATCCTTTCTAATCACTAGTCAATTGACTCGGTTGAATTTTTGTTCCTATTGAAATGAATCTAGATTGATGAGGGGTTGGTCAATGATGCTCGAACATGTACTTGTTTTGAGTGCTTATTTATTTTCTATCGGTATCTATGGATTGATCACGAGCCGAAATATGGTTAGAGCACTTATGTGTCTTGAACTTATACTGAATGCAATTAATATAAATTTCGTAACATTTTCTGATTTTTTTGATAGTCGCCAATTAAAAGGAGACATTTTCTCGATTTTTGTTATAGCTATTGCAGCCGCTGAAGCGGCCATTGGGTTAGCTATTGTTTCGTCAATTTTTCGAAACAGAAAATCAACTCGTATCAATCAATCGAATTTATTGAATTGAAAATTGAATAAATATAAAATAATCAAATAAAAATAAAAATCATCTATATATCTATATAAATAACCAACTCGAATTAGCATATACGATAAACATGTATGACTAAGTTGGCTAAAATGAATAGAAGGTTTGCTAAAAGGTAAGAAATCCAAGTATCTTGGCCTTCTCTAATCAGCAGATCCAGAAGTAAAGTAAATTGATTAAAAAAATTTCTGAGAAATCATTGATTCGTCTGGTATCTATAACATTTACTACTATAATTTTTACTAGATCGAAAATTTATGACGTTCAAAAATTTATAGACCCAATGTCGCATTCAGTAAAGATTTATGATACATGTATAGGATGTACTCAATGTGTACGAGCCTGCCCTACAGATGTATTAGAAATGATACCTTGGGACGGATGTAAAGCTAAGCAAATTGCCTCTGCTCCAAGAACAGAGGATTGTGTAGGTTGTAAGAGATGTGAATCCGCCTGTCCAACAGATTTCTTGAGTGTCCGGGTTTATTTATGGCATGAGACTACTCGCAGCATGGGTCTAGCTTATTGATATGTTCCAGAAAACTCCAATTGAATCCATTTGATTTCTCTTTACCGACAAAACCCGTACTCGAAATATAAATAATAAAAAATATTTGAGTACGGGTTTTTCTGGTCAAAGCATATCTTGTTTTTACCACGAATTCTTTTCCTTGGTTAACAATAATTGTAGTTTTTCCGATATCCGCGGGTTCTTTAATTTTCTTTCTTCCTCATAGAGGAAATAAGGTGATTCGCTGGTATACTTTATGTATATGTTTATTAGAACTCCTTCTAATGACCTATGCATTCTGTTATCATTTCAAATTAGACGATCCATTAATCCAACTCGAGGAGGATTCTAAATGGATAAATATTTTTGATTTTCACTGGAGATTAGGAATTGATGGAGTTTCTATAGGACCCATTTTATTGACGGGATTCATTACAACTTTAGCTACTTTAGCGGCTTGGCCAGTTACTCGAGATTCCCGATTGTTCCATTTCTTGATGTTAGCAATGTACAGCGGTCAAATAGGATCATTTTCTTCTCGAGACCTTTTTCTTTTTTTCATCATGTGGGAGTTAGAATTAATTCCGGTTTATCTACTTCTATTCATGTGGGGGGGGAAGAAACGTCTGTATTCGGCTACAAAGTTTATTTTATACACTGCCGGGGGTTCTATTTTTCTGTTAATAGGAGTTCCGGGTATGGGTTTATATGGTTACAATGAACCAACATTAAATTTTGAAACATCAGCTAACCAATCATATCCTGTGGCATTGGAAATTTTATTCTATTTTGGATTTATTATTGCTTATGCTGTCAAATCACCGATTATACCCCTACATATATGGTTACCAGATACCCATGGAGAAGCACATTACAGTACATGTATGCTTCTAGCCGGAATCTTATTAAAAATGGGAGCGTATGGGTTGATTCGGATCAATATGGAATTATTACCCCATGCTCATTCTATATTTTCTCCCTGGTTGATGATAGTAGGCACAATGCAAATAATCTATGCAGCTTCAACATCTCTCGGTCAACGTAACTTAAAAAAGAGAATAGCCTATTCCTCTGTATCTCATATGGGTTTCCCAATTATAGGAATTGCTTCCATAAGTGATACAGGACTCAACGGAGCTGTTTTACAAATAATCTCTCATGGATTTATTGGTGCTGCACTATTTTTCTTGGCAGGAACGAGTTACGATAGAATACGTCTTGTTTATCTCGACGAAATGGGAGGAATAGCAATTCCAATGCCAAAAATTTTTACGATGTTCAGTAGCTTCTCGATGGCTTCTCTTGCATTGCCGGGAATGAGTGGTTTTGTTGCGGAATCGATAGTCTTTTTTGGAATACTTACTAGCCCAAAATATTTTTTAATGGCAAAAATACTAATTACTTTAGTAATGGCAATTGGAATGATATTAACTCCTATTTATTCATTATCTATGTCACGCCAGATGTTCTATGGATACAAGTTATTCAATGCTCCAAACTCTTATTTTTTTGATTCTGGACCACGAGAACTATTTGTTTCGATCTCTATCTTTCTACCTGTAATAGGTATTGGTATTTATCCAGATTTTGTTCTCTCAGTATCAGTTGACAAGGTCGAGGCTATTTTATCTAATTACTTTTATAGATTATAGTTTTATAGATTAAAGATAGTTTTCATGAATAAGACAGAAAATAAAAAGAAAAAATACTGGATTTTTAAACGTTGTAGAATGAAAAAAAAAATAATAAATCATTTTTTGAAGTAAAAAAACGAAGTGAATTGGAATTGTAATCGGATACCTTTAACGTTTTTGAGAACCATTTGAATCAAGTAGCGATTCAAATGGTTCTCAAAAACGTAGACAAAGTTTCGTTATATACGTTCTTCCTATGTATTGTATTGGATTCGTCAGATCCTTTCTTCAATTAGATGTTAATGTGAATGAACCATAACTATGTAACCCTATTCCTAATAGATTGACCCCAAAATAGCATATCCAAATTATAATAAATCCTAGAGAAGCCACAATTGCGGAATTTGCACCTTGCAAATTTTTATTTGTTCGAGTATGTAAATAAATCGCGAATATAGTCCAAGTAATAAATGCCCAAGTTTCTTTGGGGTCCCAATTCCAATAGGCCCCCCATGCCTCATTAGCCCATACTGCTCCTGAAAGAATACCTATGGTTAAAAAGATAAACCCTAGACTAATGACACGATAACTCCAATAATCCAATTGCCGAATCAATTGATACCTGTGAAAATTTCTAAAGGAAAGAAAAAAAGTATTTCGTAAAACATTGTTTCTTTCATTCATGCATTGGATCTCACCAAAGGAAAATGACCCAATTAATAAATGATTGCTTTTACCAAAAATCTCTATGTTTTTTCGAAATGTAATGACTAGAAGAGCTACTGATAATAATGATCCGCATAAAAGAGCTGCATAGCTCAATACCATCATACTTACGTGCATCATTAACCACTGGGATTTTAGAGCGGGTACCAATATTGCGGATTGCTTTAATCCAGTTAAAAGACCCGAAGTGGCAAACCCTTGGGTAAAAATAGCACTTGGCGCGGTTATTACGCTTAAATAATTTTTTTGGTTCCATATTTTAGGAACTATATGAATAATAGAGAAACTCCATGAAAGGAACATTAATGATTCATATAAATCACTTAATGGGAAATGTCCCGAAGAAATCCAACGAGTGATTAAGAATCCTGTTATACAAAAAAAAGTAGTTATCATGCCTTTGTCTGACGAATCATATAGTTCTACGATTCCATCGACTAATAGACTCATCAAATGAATCGTAATTACAATTGAAACGACCGAAAAAGAGATATGAGCTAATATATGTTCAAAAGTCGAAAATATCATAAAAAAATCCTAAAACTAAAAAAGGGCCCTTCAATTACGGAATTGAAATCAGGAATTGAATTTTTTATAATTATAAGATTTTTTCTAATCTTTTAGAAGATGCCGTCACTCGGACTCGAACCGAGATGCTTTAGCACTGCTTCCTAAGAGCAGCGTGTCTACCAATTTCACCATGACGGCTTGTTCGAAATCATAATAACCCATTCCTATTCAATCGTCGAGATTTAAGGAGTCAATTTAATTGACGGAAAGATTCAAATCGATGAATAAAGACTCGTTTAAATTGTTATTTGAACGTTCAATAAACCCTAGCTTAGTATCTAGTATCTTGGGATGCTGTCAGTTTTAACAATGGACTCTCGCGCAATTTAAGTTACCCCGAAATGGAAGAGTTGGAACTATTTAGTTCTGGCCTAAATTTAGGCATAGAACTAAAAAAAATTGTCTATTTCATTTATTATTTATATTTAATATTTATATAAATAATAAATTAATATTATATTTCGATTTTTTAATCTATTTTACTCTAAAGAAAATAGAATTTTAAATCGATTTTGATTGTTCCTACAGTCTAATCACAGATCTATTTAAAATCACACAAAATGATTCTTCGTACATAAATATCGGTCTAAATCATAAATAAAATTAAAAGGTCTTTTATTGATTAGGTCGAAAACAGGGGTCTAGTAAGTCAGAGAATAATGATTCAGAAAATTTTACAAATATTGTATTAAAATATAGATCTTAATTTGTTTCAAACGATTCAGTTATTTTGATTAAAAATATTTGTTTTGCTATAGAAAAGGGCTTTCAACCTTGTTTAGACTTATTGATCATCTTCCAAAAAACTATATAACTTAAATAGTGTAGTTCATCTTAGTGATGTATAATTATTGGGGCAAGAAAACCTTTCTAAAATAAAAGAGAAAGTTTTCTTATTCTTAATTTTTTATTATATTCTATATTTATATTTAATTTTTTAATTTATATTCTATTTTTATCATATTATTCTTGTGAAAGTTAATTGAATTGATGGGGAAAATAACAATCCCCATCTCGTTTAAAAACCTACTAAACAGAAAGGGAAACAAAAAAGTTTCTATCTTGTGTTTATACTTCTTTCTTTTTTTTATTATTTAAATTTTGAATAAAAAAATTAGGATCCTTTTTAAAATCTCGTAGACAATAATTATTCTATATATATATATATACCGCACTTTCTTATCAGTTAAAAATAAAAAATTAATGAACGTAAATCATTCATCTTATAACTTATAAATTAAAATAAAATTATCCAATTTATCAAATCATGTTGATTCAGATTAATCCAAGGCTTGATTACTTATTTGTCGCACAAAAAAACTTTTTGAATTTCCGGTAGAAAGAGATTTCGCTAACGAAAAAGCTTTTACTGCTGCCCAATACCCCTTTTTTTTCCAAATATTTTTACGAATACGCTTTTTTGACATAGAACTACGTTTCTTTGGAACTGCCATTTAAAAATAAAGAAGATTGCTATAGTTGGATGTGAAAGACATGTATTGTTTAAAATGGATAGCTCTTTCTATTCCTATTAATTATTTATCTATTTCTTCCATAGATGATATCTCTTTCATAACATCTACAAAAATAGATACATATAGTTGGTATAGAGTATCGCGGGGAACAAAAAAAATAAAAAATGATGTGATATGTTTTCAAAGTAATTTTATTTTTTGGGATTTCTATTACAGTGAAGTATCCAAAAAAAGACAATAATTCATAATCATTGGTACCTTTATATCTTCATTCGCGTTCGGATCTATATTTCTGGAATACGCTGCCATGAAAATGTAATTTCTTATCAACAATAAGAAAAGACTCCAAAAGGTTTCAATTCCTATCTCTGTCTGTTTTCGTCGTGTTACATTTAATAAAATAATAAGAAAAAAAAGAAAAGCTTAAGTTATTTAATTAAATAAAAGAATATTAAACAAAAGAATATTCTAACATTTTTCTATTAATTGATCAAACTCGAAGAGAGAGTACATCTCATTCGAATTTTAAAGTTCGAATGGAGACTAGTACTAGTAATTAATCTCTTAAACAATACATTATAAGACCCTTTTTGTAATTTCGTCTTCTAGCTCTATGTGAAGTGACATGGCGGATATAATAGAATTTCCTATAAACATAAGTTTGCTTTATTGGATCGAGTTTTTGTTGATTCTATGATCCATATCCCAATCAAGTACTATGATTTTGGTCTACTTTTTTACTTGCTCTATGGATATAAATTATAAATTATTAGAATCGTAAAAATACGTATCAATTTCTTATTAATTATTGTACGATTTGTTATCGTAATAGTATTAATTATTAATTATTAATAGAATTACTGAAATTTTACTATCCTTTATCTTTTTAAATATTTTAGTTATTAAGGTTAATAACTAAGTAGTAACTTTTCACTAGCGACTTGGTCATCTAAGCCGGCGAATCGGAAATAATTAATAAGAATGAAAAAGTTTGATTTTATTATGGAACATACATATCAATATGCATGGATAATACCATTCCTTCCACTTCCAGTTCCTATGTTAATAGGAATGGGACTTCTCCTTGTTCCGACGGCAACAAAAAATCTTCGTCGTGTGTGGGCCTTTCCTAGTGTTTTATTGTTAAGTATAGTTATGATTTTTTCGGTCGGTCTGTCTATTCAGCAAATAAATGGCAGTTCTATCTATCAATATGTATGGTCTTGGACCATCAATAATGATTTTTCCTTAGAGTTCGGCCACTTGATCGATCCACTTACTTCTATTATGTCAATCTTAATCACTACTGTTGGAATTATGGTTCTTATTTATAGTGACAATTATATGTCTCATGATCAAGGATATTTAAGATTTTTTACTTATATGAGTTTTTCCAATGTTTCCATGTTGGGATTAGTTACTAGTTCCAATTTAATCCAAATTTATATTTTTTGGGAATTAGTTGGAATGTGCTCCTATCTTTTAATAGGTTTTTGGTTCACACGACCAATTGCGGCAAATGCTTGTCAAAAAGTGTTTATAACTAATCGTGTAGGAGATTTTGGTTTATTATTAGGAATCTTAGGTCTTTATTGGATAACGGGTAGCTTTGAATTTCGAGATTTGTTCGAAATATTCAATAACTTGATTTATAATAATGGAGTCCATTCTTTATTTGTTATTTTATGTGCCTCCTTATTATTCATCGGTGCAGTTGCTAAATCTGCACAATTCCCACTCCATGTATGGTTACCCGATGCCATGGAGGGTCCCACTCCTATTTCGGCTCTTATACACGCTGCTACTATGGTAGCAGCAGGAATTTTTCTCGTAGCTCGGCTTCTTCCTCTTTTTACAGCCATACCTTATATAATGCATCTAATTTCTTTGATAGGTATAATAACAGTCCTATTAGGAGCTACTTTGGCTCTTGCTCAAAAAGACATTAAGAGAAGTTTAGCCTATTCTACAATGTCTCAATTGGGTTATACTATGTTAGCTTTAGGTATGGGGTCTTATCGAGCTGCTTTATTTCATTTGATCACCCATGCCTATTCTAAAGCATTATTGTTTTTAGGATCCGGATCCGTTATTCATTCAATGGAAACTGTTGTTGGATATTCTCCAGAGAAAAGTCAGAACATGATTTTTATGGGCGGTTTAACAAAATATGTGCCAATTACAAAAAATGATTTTTTATTAGGTACACTTTCTCTTTGTGGTATTCCACCTCTTGCTTGTTTTTGGTCCAAAGACGAAATTCTTAATGATAGTTGGTTGTATTCACCGATTTTCGCAATAATCGCTTGTTCCACAGCAGGATTAACTGCATTTTATATGTTTCGGATATATTTACTTACTTTTGAGGGACATTTAAACGTCCATTTTCAAAAGTACAGCGGCAAAAAAAATAGCTCGTTTTATTCAATATCTATATGGGGCAAAGAGGAAACGAAAATGATTAAAAAAATTTTTCGTTTATCAATAATGAAAACATATCCGATTGATGGAAATATAAGAAGCATGACGCGACCCTTTATTACTAATACTCATTTTGGGAGTAAAGATACCTTTCCCTATCCCCATGAATCGGACAATACAATGCTATTGCCTCTACTTATATTGGTCTTATTTACTTTATTCGTCGGATTCCTAGGAATTCCTTTCAGTCAAGGAGAAATGGATTTGGATATATTGTCCAAATGGTTAACTCCGTCGATAAATCTTTTACATTCCAATTCGATCAATTCTGTGGATTGGTATGAGTTTGTGACAAATGCAATTTTTTCTGTTAGTATAGTTTATTTCGGAATATTTATAGCGTTGTTTTTATATGGGCCTCTTTTTTTATCTTTCCAGAAATTCGAATTAATTAATTCAATTGTGAAAATAGGTCCTAAGAGAATTTTT